ATACAGTGGAAAAAAGAAATTGCATTGAATTTTTTTTTAATTCTTTGAATTTCAATTTAACAATGTAATAATATTAATATTCAAAAATGTCTTGGATTGACACGACATATCTAATCTACATAGCTAGAAAAAGAATAAAAGGAAAAATTGAAAAAAAAACTATCGGCTTTTTGAGTCCATAATATATTTCATCAATCTAAGTAGAATAAGCAAAACGGATTCCTTGATGGTTAGTCTAGTTCCAATGAAAACTACACAATTGAAGAAACTGTCCGAATTTGATATTTAGAAGATCAATAAACTAAAGTTTTGTCTTTCATTCTAGATGATCGGAGTTAATGGAAACAGTGCTAAATAAATACGAATACAGCAGGTAAAGGGAGGGAATAAAAAAATTAAGTAGATAAAAATTATACAAAGTTATATACAAATTGCTACCCCTTAAGTAGATAAAAATTATACAAAGTTATATACAAATTGCTACCCCCCCCCCCTTGGTATTTCTTTAATTGAATTTCATTTGATTAGACGAAAGTTCCTTAAAAACTTCCGCTTTCTTTAAAAGATTCTGAACAGTTCCTGTGGGTTGAGCACCTTTTTCAAGGAAATATAGAATAAGGGGAACATTTAAATAAGTTTGGTTCTTCATTGGATCATAAAAGCCCACTTTTCTAAGATCTTTTCCTTCTCTTCTGGATCGAACATCAATTGCAACAATTCGATAGACGGCTCATTGGGATAGGTGTAGATCAACAATACCCCCCCTAGAACCGTATAGGAAGTTTTCTCCTCGTACGGCTCGAGAAAAATGATTTGATTCGAGGTTTTGTCTATGTATGTAATTCTCATAAATTAAATGACAAACGGCCTATAAAATCAATTAGACTATGATGTCTTTTTTTTTTCTTTTTGAAAAGGAAAAAATAAACCATTCGTACTCATAACTCAAGTTGGATAACTCTCAAATAGCTCAAAGAAAAAATCTTTAGTCAATTTCATTTATTGAGTAGTCTTTACCCCCTTTTGTTTGTCTCATTTAAAGTTCTATTTGAATTCTTTAATCTGATGCAGTTATTCATACTAGTGAAACAATTCAAATGGTGTTTCCTTGTTCTTAGATCCTTTATGCTTATTTTAAATCATTAGGTTTAGACATTACTTCGGTGCTTCGGAATCCTTTCAAAATGGCAGCAACATGCCCCTTTTGATTGCTTTCTAGCAAAGAATCCTATGGTATGGACAATCGATTCCCCTTTGATACACTTTATAATCGAAAAAGTTTGATCAATTCCAACAAATTTTGCTTTTGAATTGGAAATTTGCTAGGATTGGATCCCTTCGATTTCTATATATGGAAGATACATTTACGAAGTTGTTCCAATTGATTGATTGGCATTAACCCTAGATCCTTGCCCCCGAGAAATGAATTAATCCTTTCTACTCGAGCTCCATCGTAGACCATTTACAACCCAACAAAAATGAAGGGTTCAAGTGTAACAGAACAAACAATGTCGAGCCAAGAGCACCCTCATTCCTAGACAAATGGAAAATGGTGGATGTAAAAATCCACAACGGATCGTGTCCTTCAAGTCGCACGTTGCTTTCTACCACATCGTTTCAAACGAAGTTTTACCATAACATTCCTCTAATTTGGAACCAGTATGGAATTGATTCAATTATGGAATCATGAATAGTCATTGGTTCAGCTGTCCATAGATATCAGAATCTAGACTTTTTCTTCTATATCTGATATGTGGAAACGATTTTTCTGAAAAAGTCTTAGCAAGACAGCATTTTTAACATACATAAATAAACTAAGATATAGATCCTAGAACGAAATAGAAATAAAATATAGAAACGAATAACTTTAATGAATCTGCATTTTCAAATGATTCTATAGGATAGATTAAACTATTTCCTACTTTTTCAAAGATTCCACTTAAAAGGAACCATTAAAAATATTTTTTAAAAATAGTTCTATTTGAAATTGAAAAAGTTTCCTGTTTAGACATCATTATTTAATTTGATTAAATTTAAAGAAAATTGGACAATAAAAAAAAGAACCTCTGATCTTCATAAGAAGATAAGTCTTTCTTTTTGAATTGACTCATCACTGATTCTATTTTAAATAGATCAAAGAAACGAAGAAATAACTCTCATTTTTTTTATACATCTCATGAAAAAAAATGATGTAAGTTAAGATTTGAATCTCTATTCTTTTCATCTGATATCACAATTACGAAAATAAAAATTGTAAAAAATAGGGAAGGGTTTTCGTATCTTTCAGATAGACTAAGCAGTTGTCACTGTTATAGATTATAGATATTCGATAATATGGAATTTAAATCATTTCAATTTCAGTTTAAAAAATTTAAGGATTACAAATCTTTTTCACAAAAGCCCCAAAATTATTGTCATTGAAATAAATGATACATACCATATAAGCTAACCACCGTCTCGTTTTATATCATTATATGTATGTTGTTTAACTTTAAGATAGGAAGATAGGGGTGCAGAATATTGCAATAATCGACTCTTGTCATAAAGTGAATAAAAGGGATAGGATAAATCCCCCAGGCTCAATCGTTACATAGATTTCCAATTTTTGACTAGAGCTAGACATGAAATACCTAAATAAGATTCAAAAACATATTTATACATACCAGAACATATTTATATATAATTTATATATATAATATTATATATGATATATGGAACTTTGTTTTTAATGAGATTCGAAGAGATGCAGATTATTAAATTAATATGGATCGACTCCTATCCACTCTTCCACTTATTCTATGGGAATAATGGAGCATAAAAAAATGGATATGCGCTGGGACGGAAGGATTCGAACCTCCGAATAGCGGGACCAAAACCCGTTGCCTTACCACTTGGCCACGCCCCATTTGAATTTATAATCTACACCAAGAAACAATAATATTCGTACTGGTCGTTTGTCAACTGGAGTCCAAATATCTATATATCGATAGAATAAATTGGTACTAGAATTTTGATACATATAGATATAGAATTGAACTGAATTTATTGATCATTACATAGAATTCAATTAAGATATTGTATGAAAGTATGATTTCTTCTATTCTCCTTTGAGAATTGGAGGATTTTTGATTGGGTGGGTTCAAAGAAAAAGAAGGATTTTTTGTCTACCTTACTTACTTTCTTCCTTGTTCCTTCTATCAAAAACTCAATCAAAATGCAATTATCTCCAAGAACAAAATGTCTGTTATGCTTAATATCGTTAGTTCGATCTGTATTAATTCTGCCCTTTATTCGAGTAGTTTTTTCTTTGGCAAATTGCCCGAAGCCTATGCTTTTTTGAATCCAATCGTAGATGTTATGCCAGTCATACCTCTGTTTTTTTTTCTCTTAGCTTTTGTTTGGCAAGCTGCTGTAAGTTTTCGATAAGATCCTTAATAATAATATCCTAGAAAATCTAGAAAATGCACGATTTCTTCGAGCAAAAATGATAACAATTGATAAAATCAGATAAGTTTGAGAGTATGAACCTTCGATTCGTACATTTAAATTCTTAGATAGTCACCATAAATCTGGCTTACCCCCATTTCCTCATTTTTGACCCTTTTTCCAGTGAAAGACCCTAACCCTATAAATTAGATTAGGGTCTCCCCCAATATCTAATTTGGATCTAAACGAAAATTTTTTGTTAATGCAAAACAAATGGATTTGTTACAATACATTTTTATTTCTAGAAAAAAATTCATTTCCTGGTGTCAAAATAGTCTATGTGGTAGAAAAATGGAAGATCTATTCTCTTTTTTTTCCAAAAAATAATCTTGGAGATTTGTAATGCTTACTCTGAAACTCTTCGTTTATACCGTAGTGATATTTTTTGTTTCTCTCTTTATCTTTGGATTCCTATCTAATGATCCGGGACGTAATCCTGGACGTGAAGAATAAAATCCAAGGGTTTTCCTTGGTTAATTTTTCAATTTTATTAGCATTTTATATATTCTACGTGTTTAACTCAGATTTCCAAAATTGGAAATTGAAATAAATAAATCAACGGAAACGGAAAGAGAGGGATTCGAACCCTCGGTACGAATAACTCGTACAACGGATTAGCAATCCGACGCTTTAGTCCACTCAGCCATCTCTCCCAATTGAAAAAGATAATTATTAGATTATACATAATGTAAGGAGTCTTTCTTTCTCTTCTTTCTCTATTCTATTATATATAGAGAAATCCACAAATCAGGAATCTCTTTTTTCTAAAAGAGGGGCGCGCCAACAATCGAATTAAAGAAAAATAAAGAAGACCCTTTGTTTTATTTGAAAGGGCCTTCTTATTCTGATGGCCCGGCTAGGTACTGACCAGGTCGGGCCCTTTTTTTGTTCCAACGAATTATAGATAATTAATGATTTATCTTATTTGAAAACAAAAAGATTTGTTTTTTTTATTATATTCAATTGAATATTTTATATTCAAGCAACAAAAAAAAGAAGAAACATTATTTACATTCTTTATTCTTGTTGTATTTTCATTTTCCGAACTAAAAAAAACTATTGATTCTTATACAACGCATTTTTCTGTTAGAATTTGAGTGTTTTTTTTGATCCGTATCTATCTTCTTCAGCAAAAGATAAATCTTTAGTTATTTCATTTAAATTAAATGAAGCCCCTTTTCCGAATCTCATTCAATTTGGATCTTCCCACGAAAAAGTTCAACACTCTCATTTTGATGATTCTTTGATGATCCTATCTTGATTATGCTCAATTAGCTTGTTGGACAAAAGGTCCGTTTGTATACAATAATCATATTGTAGCGGGTATAGTTTAGTGGTAAAAGTGTGATTCGTTCTATTAACCCTTTAATAGTTAAAGGGTCTTTCGGTTTTATTCATATTCCGATCAAAAACTTTATTTCTTAAAAGGATTGAATCCTTTACCTCTCAATGAGAAAGTCGAGAAAAAATACGAATTCTCGCAATTTGTATCCATGAGTCACTTATAAATTGCA